GGCAACCCAGAGCAAGACTTGGCACACTTTCTTTCCCGTTGCGGAGAGACCTCTAAGACTGGAGCATTATGTCTTGGACAATTTGTGCAATCACTCGAAGGAGATGCCTTTGTATGATTGGACGATGGATGTTCTCCGTCGCTTACCGTGTGACGGGACCTTTGACCAGCCAAAACCTTTGATTCGGCTAACGGGTCGGTCCATAGTTTCTAGTTGTGACCTGACTGCAGCTACTGATAGATGGCCTTATCAGCTAATCTCTCAGTTAGTCGAGTCTTGGTTCGGTAGGGGAATCGCGACCGCAGCGATAGATACTTGCCTAGTAAGCAACTCTATCCACATACTGCCTCCTTGGTCTGATAAACCAACTGTAGGTATGTATGTCTGTGGTCAGCCGTTGGGTTTCTACTCTTCTGGGCCTCTGTTCACACTATCTCATGGTTTTCGTTGGTCAACAACCAACAAAAGTTCTCCTTTGTTTAGTTCTTTCAAAGTCTCTCTCTTTTTTTCGGTATGTCGCCCCGCTCCCTAAGGGGCCCTTTTTTTTATATAGAAACAAGTATGAAACACAAACTTAGCGTGTTTCTATACGGGTCCAATTTTCCCCTTATTGACCCAGATAATAATAGCCTTATTGACATGCATAATCAAATCCTCCACCCAGAAGTTATGACCCCAATGCTCGTTTTGAGTTTCCCAAGAGATTAAGCGAACTCCTACTAGATGCAAATCGGAATGGCCCTCTCAACTCCTCAAGGAGGGCTCCAATTGATCCTGGGACTAATGGGACTGGACCTGCAACTCCAAGCTTCAAAGCAGAAACTTCTACTGCATCTAATCTTGATCCCCTTGCCCCAGAACTCGTAGAACCTGCGCTTGACCGTCAGCCTGAGCCTGCTAGCCCATTTGAAAGACTCCTTTTTGGCTTTAAGGATACAGCAGGTTTGGAAGATACTGCTGGCTTGGGAGAATCCTACAGCAGCGACCAAGAAATCCGTGACTGGCCTGGCCTTACCACGAGGAAAGACTTGGATAGAAAGATAGAGATATTAGAGAGACCGAGGATCCTTTTATTCCTAATCCCAAGAGGAAATACATCAAATCCAAGGGAACCTTCCAAAGAATGCGCTGCTTACCTGATTCCCTAAGGGGAGACTGCTGGCTTATGATATACTGCTCCCTTGTGAGAGACTGCAGAGATTGCGGGCTTGAAGCTTTCTCCCAGAAGCCTATGATAGTAGTCCTCCATTGGTCCTTGAAAGAAAAGGAACTGGCCCTAGGACTTCAACTGGAACTGGCAGAAAGGCAGAAGGAATAAAAGGTGGAAAGAAAGGCCCACATTATACCGCAGGTTCAGGGAGAAAGACTACAACTGGCTGGCTGGTAAAAGGCACTGGGGATTATCTTATGATTCTAACTCACGCGAAGGCAGAAAGCCTGGAAAAATGCCTGGAAGGAAACAAGAAAGACGCTACTGGAAATATCCTTGGGGAAGATAGAACTCAAACTACAAGAAAGGAAACAGGCTTGCTTGCTCACATGCTATTAGCTCACCGACTTTATTGCTTTCCTAAAATCCCTACTCGCTTAAGATAGAAAGTGACTCGCCCCAAGGGACTTAAAGACTTTAAAACGAACTTGCTTTTCTGTAAAGGCTATCAAACAAATTGGCCCGGAGAGAAGAGAGCTCACTTTTCCTTGCTGCCCTATAAGCTCCTATCCCGTCGCTTGCTGGAACATATCGCTTTTTCCTTAAACACAGAACAGAAGGAATCCTACTAGCGCTAGACGGAATGACACTTGGACCTAACCTAATGGGAAACTGGTGAAAGATTAGGAAATCCTACTCCCCCGTGTAACTGAGAGGGAATCAATCATACTACGATCGTCAAATCCTACGCTGTCAATAGAACCGTCGGCCTAGAACCTCTAATCAATAGGAGCTAATAATACTCTCCCGGGGAATTTGACTAAGACTCCCCAACTCCCCTGGCTAATATGGTTCCGGTGTAATAGGCGGACATAGAATACGGGGAATGCGCATACTGTGAATAAGACCCCTCATTTAAGTAGGAATTAGACCAAGGCTATACAAGCCCGGATGCTACTACATGTACTGCTGCCAAAGATATCTTCTCTTACCCCCCCATCCTTACACCAAGAAAGGTACTTTGTTACTAGCCAGGAACTCTCAACTACTCCCTTAAAAAGGAAGCCATAAGGAATGAAAAAAAATAAAGAATCAAAGGCAGAAACTGCAACAACCCCTTAGCTCCTTTGGTTTGGCTCGTTACGCTCCTTAGTAAGCGGATTGGTAGAACTTCAAGGCACTTTACCCTTGACCTTACAGGCTTTATTCCTTTCCTAGTCCGCCATCGAAGCTACTCTAGCGAAAGAGTTCTGACTTTGTAGGTGAAAAGCAAGAAAACTGCCTGGCAAGAAAATTTTGATTACAAACCATTCAATCAATGCTTTGTAATAATATAAAACACACAAGCTGATTTGAATATTAATTCAAGGGTGTGGTTTACATATTCATACATAGAGGATGGAAGATGCTCCTGCTTCGATCGAAAAGAGTCGTTCATTAAGTAAGTCGCAACACATTCATTTGTTGATGGGTGAGAGGCAAAGCAGGAGACCGGAGCATGTGCCAGTGAGGGAATAATGGAGCAAGCAATAGGAAATGGCGCGGGCACCGCCACAAAGACTGAATGAATGCGGGCAATGACTTTCTTGATTCATTTATTTGTTATATACGGCATGAGGTCTTCCCTGTCAGTCACTGGTTCAACTCTTTCATTACTCCTTTCAGTGATGGCTATTCGCTATTCCCCGAACAACTCGATGAATAGGGAACTAAACAGTCGACCATTCACCGCACCTCGAATTCGAGAACAAAAACATCTGGCGATCGACAACAAAGCGCCTTCTTTTTCTTTCCTTTCTCTTAGCCTTCTGCTGAGGAAGTCTACCGTGTTGCAGGTAGTCGAGGAAAGGTTGCCTCCAATCTTCTCTTTGTTCTTGAATGGCAACGGTATTGACCGACTCTTCTTGAAACACAACTTCTGTCAAAGGGAACAAGACCCTTCTTTCGCCGACAAAGACGGTGACGACTTTTTCTTTTTCTGACGGCAGAGAAAGTGAGGCTGCTAAGCTGGCCAATGCATCGGCTTGTGCGTTCAACCCCCGTCGGACGTGTGTTAGCTTGATCTCTTGGAACTGCCTTATTAAATGCTTCGCCCGTTCGTAGTAGGGCACAAAAGTTCGCCTCTTGACAATGTAGGTGCCATGGGCTTGTTTGATTACTAACTCCAAATCCCCAAAGACTTGAAGCCTGGTTATCGAAGCCTCGAGAGCTAGAGAATTACAAATAGAGATTTTTAGGAGAAAAAAATTCAAGACAATTAAAAGCAATCAGGGCCTCGTACTCCGTTTCGTTGTTGGAGCACCCTTTCGTCAATGCCAGGGAGTGAGGGATTATAGCATTGTCCGGTGTGATGAAGACGATGCCAATACCAGAGGAATGAAATTGTTGGCTCCGCCCGGAATAAGATAAGAGGAAAACGGCTTGGATATCAATGACTTTGCTAGGGAGATGGAACGACTGCACGCAGAGATGCGTGAGGAGGGGAGCTAGGAATGATATAAATGTAAAGCCACGCCGGAGAGCCCAGGAGTTTGAGGTTGGTGATGAAGTATGGTCCTGAGAAAGGAAGTAAGGCAGAGAGAGGCGGTCAATTGCGGCAGCGAAGGATTTTGCCATGTAGGATTCTGGAGAAATACAACGACAATGCTTAGCAACTAAGGTAGAACTGCCCCTTATTAGCTTTTTTAGTAAGGTTTGGAACGTCCCAAACTTGAACGTTTAAGAATTGAGCCGTTATTATGGACACAAGAGCGCAGAGGGCGAAGAAGAGGGAAGAGCCGTGACGGGTGAGCCCTATTACGTAAGGGAACCGTCGGGAACCGAATAGAAAACTGCAACGACCAGAGGAGGATCACATAGACGAACATAAAAACTCTCATAGCAGAGTGGATGGCAGGAATGGTTACCGGAAATGGAGGTGCTGAGATTGGCCCCGGAACGCCCTCCTGAGTCAAAGGGGGAGTTTTTGAACCTTTTTAGTTTGACTCTGCTAGCTCTGGAGCTGATGGATCAACAATGGTAACTCGAACTGGCGTGGCGGAGAAGGAGTATAGCTTTGTTGGGGGTGAACTTACTGCTCCTGGCTTTACCTCATAGAGGTAGACAGGCATATTTTGGGGTTCAAAGTCGAGGTAAACGACTGATTCTTAGTCAACTCGGTTAGCTTCCTCTGCTTCCGGTGGTGGGACAACCACTTTTTCGGACAAAGGCTAGGTAATGTCTTTCCAACTAGCTCTACCCCGGTCACTGGGTCAATAATGGGCCCGGTGGTTCTTCGACTGGAACCGGAATAGATCTTGGGCGAGGTGGTGGTAGGGAAGCAGCTGGTACTACTATCGAAACCATAAGGGGCGTTTACGCTGGGACTGAAGCTTTGATACTCGTGCCTACGCAGCCTTTGTTCGCATCTCTCATCGATTCCCCTATGGAGAAGAGGAATAAATAATAGCATTCATTGGTTGGACCTTTATGCTACAAGCCTCTGCTATTGACACTCTTTCTATACTATACGAGCTGTAGGATCATGAGCATCACCCACAAAGGCATACATAGAAGGCAGTTTCTCACCCGGGTCGAGATCTGAGGCCGGTGCGGCAACCCATTGTCCACCGGAATAAAAGCGAGCAGCATTGGGGCTAGCAACATTTAAACCACAAAAACGATTCACTTGGTTCCAACAGCAGATCAAAATCGGGGAGCCGAGCCAATCACAGATTTGGATCTCGTCCCACCTGAAAATTGCATTGAAACTTCCCTTGATGACCCAGAACGACCGGGTTGTAGTTGAACCATCTCCGGTGAGAGATTTTGTCAATCGAGTCGAAAAAGAAGCACCTTGCCCATATTGATA